TTGTTGATTTCCTATTAAGAATGAAATGGGCCTATTTTTATATTCGGATTATTCCAATGTTTTATTTTATGACTTTTTTTGTCGCACAAAAAAACTTTTTGAGTTTCCGGTAGAAAGAGATTTACCTAATGACAACGCTTTTAAGGCTGCCCAATATCCCTTCCCTTTCCAAATATTTTTACGAATACGCTTTTTTGATAGAGAAGTACGTTTTTTTGGAACTGCCATTTAAAATTAAGAGGTTACTCGTTGTTATAGTTGGATGTGAAAGACATCTATTGGTCAAAACGAATATATTCATTATCTAGTTATTTTCTAGAGAATAATTAGATAATATAATATATATTATCTAGAGAAAACAAAAAAAAAAATATATATATATAGATAAAAAATATGCGAAAATCATACAAAATCTTACTATAAAAATTTAATTAAATTTTTTTTCTACATAAAATAGACCGAAGGATTTAAGAACCCTTTAAGAACCCATTGCCTAATGAAAAGCCTAATGAAAACTTTAATTTTTTCTATTAATTGGTCAAACTTGAGTAAAGAATACTTCGAAATTCCATTTTAAAATTCGAATCAAACTAGTAATTAAAGTAATGAATCCGTTAAAAGATACACGTTTTGTTAAAAAAAATCTTCGTTATTTTTTTATTAAATTTTATTTTATTTTACCCCTTTTGATAATTACCCCCTTTTTTGATAAATATAAAAATAAATCTTTAAATCTTATAGAAAATATAAAATGTTAGATATTATAGCGTTTCCTATAAATGTTTTTTTATTGAAACGGAAACTAATCAATCAGTTTCATACTGAAACTAGTTAATGATTTGGAACAAACTGACTAAAAAGCGAGATTTGTACAAAAATTGTACCTTAGTTAATCCTATGATTCATATTGATTCATATCAGATTTATTTTTAGTGTAATTTTTTATCATTACTTTATGAATATAAAGTGATTTAATAATAATGAAATTTTGTATTTTCGTTATTTTAAGAAAAATATTAATTTGTATAAACAAATCTTAGTTAATAACTAAATTCGCTTTTTATGAGCAAGTAGGTCATATCATTTGCCCAATTGTAACTTCTTTATTTTAATATTTAATTTGGAAAGACCCAGATAATATATAAAATTCGAAAAATATCTTTAAGTTAGTACATCTCTTGATTTTTTTATTGACCCCTTTTGTTTTGAAATTGAAAGGGGGTAGGATCCGGTAAATCGGAAACAATCAATTAAGAATAAAAAACTTTTTTATGGAACAGACATATCAATATTCGTGGATAATACCTTTCCTTCCACTTCCAGTTCCTATGTTAATAGGAGCGGGACTTCTTCTTTTTCCGTCGGCAACAAAAAGTCTTCGCCGTATGTGGGCTTTTCAAAGTGTTTTTTTGTTAAGTATAGTCATGATTTTTTCGATCAATCTGTTTATTCAGCAAATAAATGGCAGTTCTATCCATCAATATGTATGGTCTTGGATCATTAATAATGATTTTTCTTTAGAATTCGGTTACTTGATCGACCCGCTTACTTCTATTATGTCAATATTAATCACTACTATTGGAATTATGGTTCTTATTTATAGTGATAATTATATGTCGTATGATCAAGGATATTTGAGATTTTTTGCTTATATGAGTTTTTTCAGTACTTCTATGTTAGGATTAGTTACTAGTTCTAATTTGATACAAATTTATATTTTTTGGGAATTGGTAGGAGTGTGTTCATATCTATTAATAGGGTTTTGGTTCACACGGCCTGTTGCTGCAAATGCTTGCCAAAAGGCATTTGTAACTAATCGTGTTGGGGATTTTGGTTTATTATTAGGAATTTTAGGTTTTTATTGGATAACAGGGAGTTTCGAATTTCGAGATTTATTCAAAATATTCAATAACTTGATTTCTAATAATCATAATGAAGTCAATTTTTTATTTGTTACTTTCTGTGCCGTTCTATTATTTTCCGGTGCGGTTGCTAAATCTGCACAATTTCCCCTTCATGTATGGTTACCGGATGCCATGGAGGGGCCTACTCCTATTTCGGCTCTTATACATGCTGCTACTATGGTAGCTGCGGGCATTTTTCTTGTAGCTCGGCTTATTCCTCTTTTCATAGTCATCCCTCACATAATGAATTTCATCTCTTTGGTAGGAGTAATAACAATATTATTCGGGGCTACTTTTGCCCTTGCTCAAAAAGACATTAAGAGAGGTTTAGCCTATTCCACAATGTCTCAATTGGGTTATATGATGTTAGCTCTAGGTATGGGGTCTTATCGAAGTGCTTTATTTCATTTGATTACTCATGCTTATTCGAAAGCATTATTATTTTTAGGATCCGGATCCGTTATTCATTCAATGGAAACTCTTGTTGGATATTCTCCAAATAAAAGTCAAAATATGGTTTATATGGGGGGTTTAACAAAACATATCCCAATTACCAAAACCGCTTTTTTATTAGGTACACTTTCTCTTTGTGGTAT